TCAAAAAAGGGGGGTTCCTCCTTTTATCGTTGTATGTGAAAGACATGTATTCTTCAAAATAGATCGTTCTTTTTAGTTATTATCTATACTTATTTCGTGTATGTGGATAATTTTTTTAATATACTCTTTTTAATATACATTGTTTTTTTACTTTAACATATAAATATATAATAAACATACAAATATATATAATACAAATATATTTATATATACATGTATATGTGATATATATATCACATATACGTATGCGCGCACATCACACATCACATATATAAATGACATGAGGGAAAAAAATGGAAGAAAATAAGGGAAAATTAAAATTGATTAAGCCCAGAGTGCTATGTCCATAATTCAAAGTAAGGAGTATCATAAGATTTCTGATAAACATAAGTTTTTTTTATTGGGTTTCAATCCAATCAATCAGTTACACAACAAGTTAGGTAATTACTCCCTTCCCAAAATGAACTAGAATACCTAGGTATTTTTTTTAATTCGAATATAGATACTATGATCCATATTTGAATAAAAAAAGTACTCTTTTTTTGGTCTAACTCTTTTTCCTTACTATATATAGTATACTATATAATATATTTATTATACTATTATAGTATAATAAATATGTTTATTAATCACAAAAAAAAAAATCAGAATAATTAAGAATCCCAATATTTGACTTTTTTTTTCATATCCTTTTTTTTTGTTTATTTCTTTTATTATTGTTCCTTTCTAAAAGGATAAAAAAGATAAGAATTGGTGAATCGAGAACAATTTGTAATTATAAGAAAAAAGAGTTTCTTTTCTTATGGAACATACATATCAATATGCGTGGATAATACCTTTTCTTCCACTTCCAGTTACTATGTCAATAGGATTTGGACTTCTACTTATTCCGACAGCAACAAAAAATATTCGTCGCATGTGGGCTTTTCCTAGTGTTTTACTCTTAAGTATAGCTATGGTGTTTTCAGCCAATCTGTCTATTCAACAAATAAATGGAAGTTTTATCTATCAATATCTATGGTCTTGGACCATCAATAATGATTTTTCCTTAGAGTTTGGATACTTGATCGATCCACTTACTTCTATTATGTCAATACTAATTACTACTGTTGGAATCATGGTTCTTATTTATAGTGACAAGTATATGTATCACGATCAAGGATATTTGAGATTTTTTGCTTATATGAGTTTTTTTAATACTTCTATGCTGGGATTAGTTACTAGTTCAAATTTGATACAAATTTATATTTTTTGGGAACTTGTGGGAATGTGTTCTTATTTATTAATAGGGTTTTGGTTCACACGACCAATTGCAGCAAGTGCTTGTCAAAAAGCTTTTGTAACTAATCGTGTAGGGGATTTTGGTTTATTGTTAGGAATCTTAGGTTTTTATTGGATAACAGGTAGTTTAGAATTTCGGTATTTGCTCGAAATAACTAATAACTTAATCCAAAATAATGGGGTCAATTCTTTATTTGCTACCTTGTGTGCTTCTTTATTATTCGTCGGTGCAGTTGCTAAATCCGCACAATTCCCCCTTCACGTATGGTTACCTGATGCTATGGAAGGACCCACTCCTATTTCGGCTCTTATACACGCTGCTACTATGGTAGCAGCAGGAATTTTTCTTGTAGCTCGGCTTCTTCCTCTTTTCATAGTCATACCTTATATAATGAATTTCATTTCTTTAATAGGTGTAATAACACTATTATTAGGGGCTACTTTGGCCCTTGCTCAAAGAGACATTAAAAAAAGCTTAGCCTATTCCACAATGTCTCAATTGGGTTATATTATGTTAGCTCTAGGTATAGGTTCTTATCGAGCTGCTTTATTCCATTTGATCACTCATGCCTATTCAAAAGCTTTATTGTTTTTGGGATCCGGATCCATTATTCATTCAATGGAACCTATTGTTGGATATTCACCAGATAAAAGTCAGAATATGGTTCTTATGGGTGGTTTAACAAGATATGTTCCAATTACAAGAACTACTTTTTTATTGGGTACACTTTCTCTTTGTGGTATTCCACCTCTTGCTTGTTTTTGGTCCAAAGATAACATTCTTAATGATAGTTGGTTGTATTCACCAATTTTCGCAGTAATAGCTTATTTCACAGCAGGATTAACCGCATTTTATATGTTTCGGGTATATTTACTTACCTTTGATGGGTATTTCCGCGTTCATTTTAAAAATTACAGTAGCACGAAAAATGGTTCGTTCTATTCCATATCTCTATGGGGAAAAGGAACTCCAAGAGGAGTCAATCCAAATTTACTTTTATCAACAATGAATAAAAAGGTTTCTTTTTTTGCAAAAGAAAGATCCAAAATTGATAATAATGTAAGAAATAGGATACGATACTTTAGTACTTACTTTGGAAATAAATACACTTCCATGTATCCTCACGAATCGGACAATACTATGCTATTTCCTCTTCTTGTATTAGTACTATTTACTTTGTTGGTTGGATCAATAGGAATTTCTTTTGATCAAGGAGTAATAGATTTTGATATATTATCGAAATGGTTAACCCCATCAACAAATCTTTTACATTCAAGTTCTAATTATTCTGTAAATTTGGATGAATTTTTTACAAATGCAATTTTTTCGGTAAGTATAGCAATTTTCGGACTATTCATAGCATATATTTTATACGGATCCGCTTATTCATTTTTCCAGAATTTGGATTTAATCAATTCATTTTTAAAAGGGGGTCCTAAAAGAATTCTTGTGGACCGAATAAAAAATGTGATATACAATTGGTCATATAATCGTGGTTACATAGATATTTTTTATACTAGAGTTTTTACCGTGGGGATAAGAGGATTAACCAAACTAACTCAGTTTTTTGATAGACGTATAATTGATGGAATTACAAATGGTGTTGGTGTTGCAAGTTTTTTTATAGGGGAAGGGATTAAATATATGGGAGGTGGGCGAATCTCGTCTTATCTATTCTTGTATTTATCTTATGTATCAATATTTTTATTTATTTTTTTATTTATAATAAAATAAATTCCTAAAAATGAGATTCATCATTTCAGAGATATAAAAAGAAGAAAAAAAAAATGTTTTGTCTATTCGATCCAAAAAAAGCGGAGAATGCACATTTGCTTGAAACATTTCCCAAATAACCGTTTTACGTCTTTGAGCACGCATGGATCCTTTGATTATATCCCGACGAAAATCCGATTGTTGCGAGTAACGTATCAAAGCCACCTCTTCTGCTTGATCACTATTATTAGTATTATTTGTAGTTGTAATAGGGTTGGTATTCTGATTGTTATCAGTATAAATTACTACGCGTTTGGCTTTTCTTGAACGAATTTCATGATCTTCCTTAGATTCTTCCTCATTTTCTTCCTCCTGTTCTTCCAAATCATCAGTTAATTTGTATGACCACCGAGGAACCCTTTTATGGATTTCTTCTATTCCAATAGATTTATTTCTAATTATTGTTTGATCGTTTGGATCAGTTGTAATTACATCGAATACCCATTTTAAAGCTTTTGTTTGATTTTCAAAATCAATTCTTGTTTGCTCTCTCAATAAAGAATATTTTTTAAAATGCAAAATGGGTGCAGGCTCAAAAGGAAATTCTTTGATTGAGGTTAAGGAATTACCAATATAATTCAGTAATGATTCCCTATCAGGCGGATTCTTTTGATGTTCAAATTTTCTGGAATAATTAGAATTATTAGGAAGTAGCCCATAAATCTTATTTATCCAATTGATTTCTATGGAATCCTCCGTATCTGTAGAAGTGATTAAATCATTCATGATCATATGTGAATAGAATTTTTTTATTGTTCCACGATATGGTCCCCTCAAAAAGGGGTCATACGTTTTGGGCAAGTATTTTTGTTCGTTTTCATCATTGCATAATCTGGTCCTTTTTTCG